AAATATCGATTGCTTGTTGAACCCTGTGAATCACGTGAAAGCAGGACACTCCAAGTTTGGGGGCCAAGGAGTTTCACAAAACGTTCTTGGTGGAAAAAAATGTGAGTGAAAGACACCACTGAATCGAATTTGGTCCATGAATCTAAGAAATAGCGAGAATTCTTGATCTCTCTCAATATCTCTCTCAATTCAAAAATACAGGATTTGAATTGATGCCGTTTCATTGATTTCTCCTAAACGAAAGATTATATTTCAATTGAAATCCACTTACACAAAGACAGCCCCTGTTGATGACGAGTCTCCGCGAAGCATCCATGGCTGAATGGTTAAAGCGCCCAACTCATAATTGGCAAATTCGTAGGTTCAATTCCTGCTGGATGCACGCGAATTGGAACGTTCAATAATAGAATTGGCTCCGTATCAACGGAATCTCATCATCCATAGATAACTAATTGGTATATTCATACTATAAGAATAAGATAGAAACGGTAGAAACGGTAAGAATTCTAATTCTTATAGATACTGGAACTCATAGGGAAGAAAATGGATTTATGGATGGAATCAAATATGCAGTATTTACAGAAAAAAGTATTCGGTTATTGGGGAACAATCAATATACTTCTAATGTCGAATCAGGATCAACTAGGACAGAAATAAAGCATTGGATCGAACTCTTCTTTGGTGTCAAGGTAGTAGCTATGAATAGCCATCGACTCCCGGGAAAGGGTAGAAGAATGGGACCTATTATGCGACATACAATGCATTACAGACGTATGATCATTACGCTTCAACCGGGTTATTCTATTCCACCTCTTATAGAGAAAAGAACTTAAATCAAAAAAAATAAATACTTAATAACATGGCCATACATTTATACAAAACTTCTACCCCTAGCACACGCAAAGGAGCCGTAGACAGTCAAGCGAAATCCAATCCACGAACAAATTTGATCTATGGACAGCATCGTTGTGGTAAAGGTCGTAATGCCAGAGGAATCATTACCGCAAGGCATAGAGGGGGAGGTCATAAGCGTCTATACCGTAAAATCGATTTTCGACGGAATGCAAAAGACATATCTGGTAGAATCGTAACCATAGAATACGACCCTAATCGAAATGCATACATTTGTCTCATACACTATGGGGATGGTGAGAAGAGATATATTTTACATCCCAGAGGGGCTATAATTGGAGATACCATTGTTTCTGGTACAGAAGTTCCTATATCAATGGGAAATGCCCTACCTTTGAGTGCGGTTTGAACTATTGATTTACGTAATTGGAAGTAACCAATTAGGTTTACGACAAAACCTAGAAATCGATCACTGATCCAATTTGAGTACCTCTACGGGATAGACCTCAACAGAAAACTGAAGAGTAACGGCAGCAGGTGATTGAGTTCAGTGGTTCCTCATATAAAATTATTGACTCTAGAGATATGGTAATATGGAGAAGACAAAATTGTTTGAAGCACGGATAGAACCGGAAGCGCCCCTTGTTTCAAAGAGAGGAGGATGGGTTATTCACATTTCATTTGATGGTCAGAGGCGAATTGAAAGCTAAGCAGTGGTAATTCTAAAGATCCCCCGGGGGAAAAATAGAGATGTCTCCTACGTTACCCGTAATATGTGGAATGGAAGTATCGACGTAATTTCATAGAGTCATTCGGTCTGAGTGCTACATGAAGAACATAAGCCAGATGACGGAATGGGGAGACCTAGGATGTAGAAGATCGTAGCATGAGTGATTCGGCAGATTTGGATTCCTATATATCCACTCATGTGGTACTTCATCATACGATTCATATAAGATCCATCTGTCTAGATATCATCATCTACATCCAGAAAGCCGTATGCTTTGGAAGAAGCTTGTACAGTTTGGGAAGGGGTTTTGATTGATCAAAAAGAAGAATCTACTTCAACCGATATGCCCTTAGGCACGGCCATACATAACATAGAAATAACACTTGGAAAGGGTGGACAATTAGCTAGAGCAGCAGGTGCTGTAGCGAAACTGATTGCAAAAGAGGGTAAATCGGCCACATTAAGATTACCATCTGGAGAGGTTCGTTTGATATCCAAAAACTGCTCAGCAACAGTCGGACAAGTGGGTAATGTCGGGGCGAACCAGAAAAGTTTGGGTAGAGCCGGATCTAAATGTTGGCTAGGTAAGCGTCCTGTAGTAAGAGGAGTAGTTATGAACCCTGTAGACCATCCCCATGGAGGTGGTGAAGGGAGGGCCCCGATTGGTAGAAAAAAACCCACAACTCCTTGGGGTTATCCCGCGCTTGGAAGAAGGAGTAGGAAAAGGAATAAATATAGTGATATTTTTATTCTTCGTCGCCGTAAATAGAAAGAGAAAGAAAAAATAATGAATGATGTGAAATTCAATCAAATTGGTTTTTTCGTCTTCACAAAATGAAAAAATGAAAAGAAGGGGGAGTAATCACTTGTGGCCCGTTCATCTAAAAAAAATCCTTTTGTGGCTAATCACTTATTAAGTAAAATTGAGAAGCTAAACAAGGCAGAGGAAAGAAGTATAATAGTAACTTGGTCCCGAGCATCCACCATTATATTTGCAATGGTCGGTCATACAATTGCTGTTCATAACGGAAAGGAGCATTTACCTATTTATATAACGGAGCGTATGGTGGGTCACAAATTGGGAGAATTCGCGCCTACTCTGACTTTCCGGGGACACGCGAGAAACGATAATAGATCTCGGCGATAATGATAATATTAATATAGTTAATGTATTAATGTAATAAAAAGTGAAATAAGTGCTCTCATGATTTATTCTTATTTTTATTGGTGTGTGTGAGGTAAAACCCTATGACTATGATAAAGAAGACCTCGGGTACAGAAATACGAGCTTTAGCTCGACATATAGGTATGTCTGCTCAAAAAGCACGAAGGGTAATTGATCAAATTCGCGGTTGCTCCTATGAGCAAACACTTATGATACTGGAACTCATGCCTTATCGAGCATGTTACCCCATTTTCAAATTAGTTTATTCCGCAGCAGCAAATGCTAGTCACAATAGGGGTTTGAAAGAAGCTGATTTATTTATTAGTAAAGCCGAAGTCAACGAAGGTGTTATCGTCAAAAGGTTAAAACCGCGAGCTCGGGGACGTAGTTACCCAATAAAAAGACCCACCTGTCATATAACTATTGTATTGAGCGAAAGACCTAACTTCAATTTAAAAAATATTTGATTTTCAAAACATGACTTTTAGTTTAGAAAGAGAATATTGGTAGGTAGATATGGGACAGAAAATAAATCCACTTGGTTTCAGACTTGGTACAACCCAAAGTCATCGTTCCTTTTGGTTCGCACAACCAAAAAATTATTCCAAAGGTCTCCAGGAAGATGAAAAAATACGGGATTGTATCAAGAATTATGTACAAAAACATATGAGAATATCCTCAGGTTTTGAAGGAATTGCACGTATAGATATTAAAAAAAGAATCGATTTGATCCAAGTCATAATTCATATTGGATTCGCCAATATGTTAATAGAGGGTCGAGCCCGAGGAATCGAAGAATTACAGACTAATGTACAAAAAAGCTTTCATTCTGTGAACCGAAGACTCAACATTGCTATCGCAAGAGTTGCGAGACCTTACGGGCAACCTAATATTCTTGCAGAATATATCGCTCTGCAATTAAAGAATAGAGTTTCCTTTAGAAAGGCAATGAAAAAAGCTATTGAATTAGCTGAACAAGCGGATGCAAAGGGAATTCAGGTACAAATTGCAGGACGTCTCAATGGAAACGAAATTGCCCGCGTTGAATGGATTAGAGAAGGTAGGGTTCCCCTACAGACCATTCGAGTGAAAATTGATTATTGTTCCTATCCAGTTCGAACTATCTATGGAGTATTAGGGATAAAAATTTGGATATTTTTGGATGAAGAGTAATGGCTCCTTTTCTTGCGATTCTATTCATGGATACTTATCCATGGACAGGGCAAAAAACTCAATTGAGTTTAGGTCTTTTTCCGTTTAGTCAAAACGGATCAATTATATATGTTTGAATAACAATTCGATTTACCACTTTGATATGATAGAATTGCTATGCTTAGTGTGTGACTCGTTGGGACTAAAAGAAAGAATTGGACCCTACCTAATATAAATATAAATTAATAACCAGCTCATTGCTTCGTATTCTCAAGATCCAAGGAATCGGTCATTATATGAGATAATAATCATATATTTGTAGCAACTGAAATCCTTTTTCAATAAAGTAAAAATGAATCTTGATTGATTGTGTAAGTTGTGAAACCAAAATAGAGGGATGCGGATGAATGGAAGGATGAGAGAAAGGGAGAAGGGGAAAAGAAATGATATATTATTCCAATATGTATGGTCTATGAATCATCTCAGAAAGGGCAATGTGATAAGGCATCATATACTATAATATAATTCAATTCATCTATAATTTAGATAGATTTCATAGGAAAAAAAAATAAAGAGCATTGAGTTGATAGAGACTGAGGAGATTGACTCAGGGACAGATTAAATTAGAAGCTCCATTGCAGAATTCAGACCTCGACATTAATGGAGGAGAAGCTATGGGAACGACGCAACCTGTGACTGCGGAGGATTCGATTGAAAACGAATCCTAATGATTCACTGGACGGGATGGCGGAACGCGCCGGGAACGAACTGATTTCTTCGAAGAGGTTATGGAGCGACCCTACGAATAAAGCAGATAAATATAAAAGAGTAAATATTCGCCCGCGAAATTTCATCCATTAAATAATCCTAATATTATTTATTGTTTATTTATCGTTTCATTCGCGAGGAGCTGGATGAGAAGAAACTCTCATGTCCGGTTCTGTAGTAGAGATGGAATTGAGACACTACCATCAACTATAACCCCAAAAGAACCAGGTTTCGTAAACAACATAGAGGAAGAATGAAAGGAGTATCTTATCGGGGCAATCGTATTTGTTTCGGTAAATATGCGCTTCAGGCACTTGAACCCGCTTGGATCACATCTAGACAAATAGAAGCAGGGCGCCGCGCAATGACACGATATGCCCGTCGTGGCGGAAAAATATGGGTACGTATATTCCCCGACAAACCCGTTACACTAAGACCCGCGGAAACACGTATGGGTTCGGGGAAGGGATCTCCTGAATATTGGGTATCCGTCGTTAAACCGGATCGAATACTTTATGAAATGGGCGGAGTATCAGAAACCGTAGCCAGAGCCGCTATGGAAATAGCGGCGCGCAAAATGCCTATACGAACAAAATTCGTTATTGCGGAATAGGGATATCGGACCAAAGGGATATTTATGAATGATGAAAAATATAATCTATAATCGCTGGTTTACTTATTTCTGGACAGAAAATTTTCTTTTCCCCCTCGCCTCTTGCATTGAAAGAACTCAAATAAAATAAAGATGATTCAACCTCAGACCTTTTTGAATGTAGCGGACAACAGCGGAGCTCGAAAATTGATGTGTATTCGAATCATAGGAGCTAGTAATTACCGATATGCTCATATCGGTGACGTTATTGTTGCTGTAATCAAAGAAGCAGTGCCAAATATGCCCCTGGAAAGATCAGAAGTAATCAGAGCTGTAATTGTACGTACATGTAAAGAACTCAAGCGCGACAACGGTATGATAATCCGGTATGATGACAATGCAGCAGTTGTCATTGATCAAGAAGGAAATCCAAAAGGCACCCGAGTTTTTGGTTCGATTGCTCGTGAATTGAGACAGTTAAATTTCACTAAGATAGTCTCATTAGCTCCCGAAGTATTATAAATAATGAACGCTAGTAGACGAGACAATGGGTAGTAGGGTCTTTGAAATGGATCAATTAGTAGATTATGTCTCAGGCATATACCTTTAATGAAAAATAAAAAAAGAAACATGTTGATTATATCAAAGCAAAAAAAAATGATAGTTCGTCATGGGTAGAGACACTATTGCCGATATAATAACTTATATAAGAAATGCTGACATGGATAAAAAAGGAACAGTTCGAATACCATCCACTAATATTACCGAAAACATTGTGAAAATACTTCTACGAGAGGGTTTTATCGAAAATGTTAGGAAGCACCGGGAAAACAACAAGGATTTCTTGGTTTTAACCCTACGACATAGAAGAAATAGGAAAAGAGCATATAGAAATATTTTAAAGCGTATCAGCAGACCAGGTCTGCGAATCTATTCCAACTCTCAACGAATTCCTAGGATTTCAGGCGGGATAGGGGTTGTAATTCTTTCTACTTCTAGGGGTATAATGACAGATCGAGAAGCTCGACTAGAAAGAATTGGAGGAGAAATTTTGTTTTATATATGGTGAGGTGATCCATCTGGTATACGAATTTGATACGTAACTTCCTATTTATGAAAAAGAGAGTAGAGGTGGGTTGTCTAATGTCACTCCTCCTACATTAGTTAATACTTCAAGGAGGTTACCTGGAATGAAAGAACAAAAATTGATCCATGAAGGTTTAATTACTGAATCACTTCCCAATGGCATGTTCTGGGTTCGCTTAGATAACGAAGACCTGGTTCTAGGTTATGTTTCAGGGCGGATACGACGTAGTTTTATACGAATACTACCAGGAGATAGAGTAAAAATAGAAGTCAGCCGTTATGATTCAACAAGGGGACGTATAATTTATAGACTTCGCAATAAAGATTCAAACGATTAGGTATTGAAATTTTCATGGGGATAAATTTTGAGGCTCAAACACTAACTTAAGGTGAATTCAAGAAAAGAGACTTATTTTCTTTCAAAGAGTAGATTCGGAATTAAGGAACAACAAATATGAAAATAAGAGCTTCTGTTCGTAAGATTTGTGAAAAATGTCGACTGATCCGTAGGCGAGGACGAATTATAGTAATTTGTTCTAATCCGAAACATAAACAGAGACAGGGATAATATTTATAAAAAAAAAGAACTTCACTTTCTAAGAGACCTAATGTACAAATAAATAAAGAATTTGTTTTCACATGAAATGGATATATCCGTATATCTCTGACTCATATTTATGAGATGACAAATAGAATATGACAAAACCTATACCAAGAATTGGTTCACGTAGAAATAGCCGTATTAGTTCACGTAAGAGTGGGTGTAGAACACCAATAGGAGTTATTCATGTTCAAGCGAGTTTCAACAATACTATTGTTACTGTTACAGACCCACAAGGTCGGGTCGTTTCTTGGTCTTCTGCGGGTACCTGTGGATTCAAGGGCACAAGAAGGGGTACCCCATTTGCTGCTCAAACCGCAGCAGGAAATGCTATTCGTGCGGTAGTAGACCAGGGTATGCAACGAGCAGAAGTCATGATAAAGGGTCCCGGTCTCGGGAGAGATGCAGCATTACGAGCGATTCGTAGAAGTGGTATACTATTAAATTTTGTACGTGACGTAACCCCTATGCCGCATAATGGATGTAGACCGCCAAAAAAAAGGCGCGTTTAGAAATAAAAATGGAAAAGATTCCAATCCAAGAGAAATAAATAA